AGAATTTTTGAAAAAGACTTTTTTCATACTTCATAAAAAAGAAAAAGACTTACTGTCTTTAGGATCTGATGCTACACCGCTGCTCAATACCTTAGGGGACCTACTCTATTACATAAGTAGATTCCTAAGATTTATCTCATATTATGATATAAATAAACAGTTCTTGTTGTATCGGTCCAAAATCTTTCCAATTGATCTTTACGGTGCTTCCTCTATCAATTCAATCTTTTTTTATCCATAGAAAGAAAGTATTTAGGCATATCTAGTCTTCACTTCATATTTCGATCTATGAAGTTTATTTATTTGCTACAGCTGATAAAAAATCGTTTTGGACGATGCTTATGTAGAAAGCCCTTTTTTTGTGTTTCTAGTATTTCATTGACTAGCTGTTCGTTCTTTTTTTCTATAGTGGAGATAGTCGCACGTAATGACAGATCACAGCCATATTATTAAAAGCTTGTGGTAAAAAGGGGTTTCGTTCTAATGCCCGAAAATAATATTCTAAAGCTTTGGTATGTTCCCCATTACTTGTGTGGATAAGGCCTATATTATAGAGTATATAACTTCGATCATAGGGGTCAATTTCTAGTCGCATAGCTTCATAATAATTCTGTAATGCTTCCGCATAATTTCCTTCAGATTGAGCCGACATCCGTTACGGTCGTCATTCGCTTTAACGAATTCTCCGTTTCAGAACCGTATGTGAGATTTTCATCTCATACGGCTCCTCCTTTAGGTGCATAATGAAAATAATATATGGAAAAATGTGATGTCATTATGAACTAAGCGGGGCTAATGTTTTTACAAGAAATCCCTAGCCAACCTTCTTGCAAAAGATCTTTTCTTACTACCAAGTGGGTTCATGCTAGATAAAAATAAAAAAGGAAACTCTCAAAATTTCTTTGTTCTCAACGCCCCTAAATTTCCAGGAATTAGTCACTTCAACAGTCTTCAATGGTTATACGGGTATCCAAAGTACGAACGAGATGGATGTTTATTGTTCCAACCATTTTAATTAGTCCCAATCCAAAAGAAGAAGAAGAAAGGGAATCATTTTGAAGAAAGTTTTCGTGTTGTTGATTTCTCGGCGTAGTGCTTCTTCCCCTATGCCTCCTATTCGTATATTGTATTAGTGTAGTAGGATTGATCTGTAATACGGGAACCATAGGTAAAAACCTTTTGCTCAATACTAGAATTCACAATTGAAGCATCTAAGGCTGCATTAATCGTGGATACATGACAGAAGGGATTGCTTTTTTTATATTATAAACTTCACCTTCAAAAGCGTAGATTTTTTTTCAATACTCGTTTTTCTTTCTATTCCAAATCGGCGAGAAATAAAAAAAATAATGATAATCAAATCGCACCATCTCTGTAATAAGTAAATGCCTCTTTTTCTCCGGAAGTTGTCGGAATGACTCGTAATAAGATATCGGCTACAATTGTAAAGGTTTTATCAATAAAATTTCCATTTATACGCGATCTTGGCATAGGTAGTAATCCATTCTATAACTCTTTTTATTTCCTTTACCTTTTCTTTTGTGAGAAAATTTTCTCACAAACAAAGGAATTGTATAGTACGAACTAACATAAAAGCGGACTCATTAAAAAAAAAACCTTCTATCTACTTCCAAATTTTCCGGTCAAAAAAGGTATCTATTAACCATAATCTAAAAAACGATGAATAACTCGCTATTCACCCAGGTACTCAGACATAATCCTGATGTCGGAGAGATGGCCGAGTGGTTGAAGGCGTAACATTGGAACTGTTATGTAGACTTTTGTTTACCGAGGGTTCGAATCCCTCTCTTTCCGTACTTTCAACTAATTTACCAATCTTACGTGATTGACCACAATGTATCAAATCAAATAAAAAAGAATAGATATAAAATCAACCTTGTTTTGATTTTGAAATAGATTCTCTATTCCTAATTTCTTTGATATGGAAAATGCTGGGAAGAGCAAACAAGGGATCCAAATCTCCCTACCAATCTATGATACATGAATAGGAAAAAGATTCCCCGACAAAATCTCTTACCTTGTGCCTTTTTATTTTTAATAAAAAAAGAGGGCAAAGGGGAGTTGTCCGAACTCTTGTTTTTAGTTATTTTTTTTTTTTTACTTAAGTTAGGTTTATTAAGTCTGTCGAGAGTAATATTCTACGACAAGCAATTCATTTATTTTCAAACCGACGCATTTCCTATCTATTATTTGATTGACTAACCCTTCATATTGGAATGTGTGAAGAATCAGATGGCTTGGCAATTCCTCAGGGGCAGATGAATCAAGAAGATTTTGAACCAAAGTTCTAGAGTTTTGTTCATCCTTCACTGTAATAATATCTCGGGGTTTGCAGCGATAACTTGGTATATCAACTATACGACCATTAACTAAAATATGTCCATGGTTAACTAATTGGCGTGCTTGAGGAATAGTCAAAGCCATACCCAATCGAAAAAGGATGTTATCCAAACGCATTTCAAGTAATTGTAGTAAAACTTGACCTGTTGACCCCTTGGCTTTTCCGGCGATACGAACATATTTAAGTAATTGGCGTTCTGTAAGACCATAATGAAAACGCAATTTTTGTTTTTCTTCTAAACGAATACGATATTGAGATTTTTTTCCGGAGCGTGATTGGTTTCTAAGATCGCTTCCTGCCTTAGGCCGTTTACTAGTTAGTCCCGGTAAAGCCCCCAGACGGCGTATTTTTTTAAAACGAGGCCCTCGGTAACGTGACATAAAGACTCCTTTTTTTATTGAAATTGTACAAAACGAAACAAAATTAAAACTGAACTAAATGATAATGATAAATGACGTGAAATCCACTCCAATAAACTATTGGAATACAAAGAGTAAGAAGATATATTCTCTCAATATACAGATTTTTTTGTATTGTATATACAATATATATAAATCAAATAAATCACAAAAATTTTCCTTCTCTTTTACCCAATATATATATTCCTATATGGAAGTTTATATGACATAATATAAATGGAGTGGTAACTCTTGGAAAAAGGTGAAAGAAGTCTTTTCAATCTTCTTTGATTTTGAAAGTACATTAAAAATCATGTAAAAAAACGAAAAAATATGGAAAAGCCGGCTATCGGAATCGAACCGATGACCATCGCATTACAAATGCGATGCTCTAACCTCTGAGCTAAGCGGGCTCAAATAAAATAGCGCATGCATGCAAATTCACTAAACTACTAGATCGTATCAATTAACTATTCTATTCATATTTTTCCTTATCTATTTAGAATTAATCATATTCTATATATTCTAGAACAGAATATAGCTCAAATAAATAGTGACTATCATTAAATAAATAAAACATAACCTTAATTAATAGAATATAGCAGTATATCGACTTTCTAATTTTGATTTCATTAGTTTCTAAATAATAAAATCTTAATTAGATCAGAAATCTTTTTTTTGAAGTTAAATGATAGCTGATTTGAAATTCTTGTTTTTTTGTTCTAACCTCATGCTATTATTATTATTTTATACTTTTTTTTGTCTTTTTATTTTATTTCAAATATTATAGAATTATTAGAATTAATATTCGAATAGAATTTTTGAGAATTATTCGAATTTCAAATCTACGAAGTAGACTTATAATCTTTTTCCATTGCACATTGTAGAATTCTAAGTTTCAATAATAATCATAAATTTCTTTTCATGAAAGTAAAAAAAAAAAGAATCGACCGTTCGACTATTTCTTAAAATTTAAGACAAAGATGAGAAAAGGAAGAACATATATATGTTATGTAATATATAACCATATTGAATTGCAAATACAAAAATGATAGAATCTTTGTTGATTAGACTAAATCAATATGGATGGGGCTCAAAAAAATGAAAGAAGATACCAAAGAAATAAAATAAGTATCTATATATAATGAATTCCAAGGTTTCGGCATAAGAAAAAGTGGAAAGACATCATAATGAGATCCTAATAAAAAAGGGGATATGGCGGAATTGGTAGACGCTACGGACTTAATTGGATTGAGCCTTGGTATGGAAACCTACTAAGTGATAACTTTCAAATTCAGAGAAACCCTGGAATTAACAATGGGCAATCCTGAGCCAAATCCTGGTTTACGCGAACAAACCGGAGTTTAGAAAGCGAGAAAAAAGGGATAGGTGCAGAGACTCAATGGAAGCTGTTCTAACAAATGGAGTTCACTACCTTGTGTTGATAAAGGAATCCTTCGATCGAAACTTCAAATCAAAAAGGATGAAGGAGAAAAACCTATATTGTCTAAATATAGGTAACACAAAACGATCTCAAAAATGACGACCTGAATCTCGATTTCTATTTTTTTATAAACAAAATAGAAATGTTGTGAATCAATTCGAAGTTTAAGAAAAAATCAAATATTCATTTCTCAAATGATTCACTTCATAGTCTGATAGATCCTTGGTGGAACTGATTAATCGGACGAGAATAAAGATAGAGTCCCATTCTACATGTCAATACTGACAACAATGAAATTTATAGTAAGATGAAAATCCGTTGACTTTTAAAATCGTGAGGGTTCAAGTCCCTCTATCCCCAACTCTACTCCCCAAAAAAGTCTGTTTGACACCTTACCTTTTTTTTAGTTATTCAAGAATTCATTATCTTTTTTCATTCATCCTACGCTTTTACAAACTACAATTTCTTTTCTGATTATATACAAGTCTTGTGGGATATATCATACACGTACAAATGAGAAAGAAATATCGATTTGAATGATTTAGAATCTATATCATTTTTCATTTTCAAACTTAGAAAGTCTTCTTTTATTTAGAATTAGAAGATCCAAGAAATTCCCGGTCCAAAACTTTTTTAATTTACTACTTTTGAGTTTCTTTTAATTGACATAGACCTAAGTCATCTATTAAAATGATAATGATACTTCGGTAATGGTCGGCATAGCTCAGTTGGTAGAGCAGAGGACTGAAAATCCTTGTGTCACCATTATTAAAATTAAAATGAGGATGATACTTCG